GATAAGGCTTTATAGTGGAAAAAAGACGTCAAATTGCAAATTTGAAGATGTATAATTACTAAAGCTTAGGTTTAGGAAAAATTAGGAATGTATGTAGGTGTAAAGTGCACAAGAAGTTTTGATTTTCTAAGGATTGGTGTAATTCCAATATATATAATATTGGTAAAGTTTTAAAATTAATTAGAGGGACGTAAGGGGCCACAGGAAATATTAATAATTTTTACTACTACAATTAAGGTAAAAAGAAGATATATAATTATAAAGGAAGTTAATAGGAGGGAGGAAGAAGAGTAAATTGTTCTCGAGGCGGTTAGTGAAAAATTAATTTTGTTATTAAAAAATATTTGGGGAGAAAATAAAAAGAAGTTTGAGGGGAGAATAAAAGGATCTAATATAATTAGAAGTAAAGAGATTAAAGAGGGGGGTAAAATAAAAAGGGAAAAGAAAAAATTAATTTTAAAGGCCTCATTTGAGGCCAGAGAAGCGATGTAGATAAAGATAATAAGTATTCCCCCTAAAAAGATTAGGAAGAGAATATAAGAAAATCAGAAAGAGGAGTTAAAGAGTCCAGAGGCAATACAAATAAGAGTTGTTTGGATAAGAAGAATTAGGCCTATAGAAAGGGGGTGAGTTAGAGCTGTAAAAAGGAGGGAGAGACTCATAATAAGAGGGAAAATTATATATAGGATATCACGATGATGATGTTTTAGGGAACCCCTTAATTAAAACAAACGGTAGCATGAGTAGATGGACTACATTATTAGTTCTATCAAAACTACCCTTTTTCAGGCATCAAGCTGTATATTATTATATAGGTTGGAAGGGGGTTCTAGTGATAGAAAGTTAGTTGCCTATAAATAGTTAAATATTCTTCTTAAATAATTATAATATTCTTATGAAGTTAGGTGTAAGAAATAATTATTAAAAAGGTTAGGTATGTAAGTATATAGTGGGTGTAAAGAGTTTGATTCTTGCTTTAGTTTCTGTTTTATAATTATAAAATACATGAAAGTATTGGCGTGAAAGAGGAATATAAGGTTTAATATCTTGTATTTGAATTGTATATTGAATCTCAGTATGAAATATTAAAATTGGGTGGGAGCTTGATTTGGTAAATTATAAAAAATCTGATTAAACTTTGTGCCAGCAGTCGCGGTTAGACTTGGGGGTTAAGTAGAAAATTTTTAGTTAGGGTTACTAAGGTTGGAGGTAAATTAAGATTAGTAGTAATAAAGGGTGGAATCGATTTATTGGGAAGTAAATTGAGATTTACTAAAGGATAGAAGGAGACCTGAAAGGTTAAGGAATGAACTAGGATTAGATACCCTATTACACTTAAGGGAAATATTTATAAGGCTTGAATATTAAAAGTTATAGGCTTAAAATTCAAAGAATTTGGCGGTATTTTAGTCTAGTTAGAGGAACCTGTTTTATAAATGATACAACACGTAAAATCTTACTAGTTTTTGTTAAACAGCTTGTATACCGTCATTATTAGATAACTTTTATAGAAAAAGTTATCGAAAGTATAAATTTAAGTATATTAGATCAAGGTGCAGCTAATGAATTAGTAAAAATGGGTTACAATAAGATTAATTATTACGAATTAGAATTTGAATAAATTTTATGAAGGGGGATTTAATTGTAATTATATTTTAATAAGTTATAGTGATATAAGTACTAAATTATGTACATATTGCCCGTCGCTTCCATTTAAGGTGGAATAAGTCGTAACATAGTAGGTATACTGGAAAGTGTACCTAGAAATATTTACTTTGGCAGAGTATGCGTTAAGTTTAGGATTTAATTATATAGGTTATAATCTATAAGTAAAAGTACTGAGTACTATGATTGTTATGATTTTAAGGTATTTAATGTTAATGGTATGTGTTTTGGTGGGAGTGGCTTTTATTACGCTCTTTGAACGAAAAGTTTTAGGTTACATTCAAATTCGAAAAGGTCCAAATAAATTAGGGTTTCTTGGTCTTTTTCAGCCCTTTTCTGATGCTGTAAAGTTGTTTGTTAAGGAGCAAACATTACCTATAATATCGAATTTTTTACCATATTATTTATCTCCTGTATTTGGTTTATTAATTTCACTTATTTTATGGATAGTTTTTCCCTATGATTTAGGTTTAGTAAATTTGGATATAGGGGTGTTATTTTTTTTATGTTGTTTAAGGTTGGGTGTATACCCTTTAATAAGAGCGGGGTGGGCTTCGAATTGTAAGTATTCTTTGTTGGGGAGTTTACGAGCTGTAGCTCAGACTATTTCTTATGAGGTAAGGTTAGCTTTAATTTTGTTGTGTTATGTTTTTTTAGTAGGGAGCTTTAATTTTATAGAATTAAGTAATTATCAGGAGATAATTTGGTTTTTTTGATTAACATTTCCATTGTCAATGGTATGATTGGGGTCATGTTTAGCTGAGATAAATCGAACTCCCTTTGATTTTGCGGAAGGGGAGTCAGAGTTGGTATCCGGGTTTAATACCGAGTATAGAAGGGGCGGTTTTGTGTTGATTTTTATAGCTGAGTATACAAGTATTTTATTTATAAGGGGAGCATCTGTTTTGTTGTTTTTTGGGGGAAATTTAATTAGGTTAAGATTTTATTTAAAACTAGTATTAGTAAGGTTTATTTTCATTTGGGTGCGGGGTACTTTACCTCGTTTACGTTATGATAAGTTGATATATTTAGCTTGAAAGAGGTTTTTGCCTATATCTTTAAATTATTTAATTTTTTTCATGGGGGTTAAGGTTTTTTTATTTTAGCTTATGATTAAATTAGTTTATTGGGTGAATAATGATTAGAATTATGGTTCTTTTTAATGTTTTCAAAACATTAGTTTTTTATAAACTAAATCATCAATCTAGTAGATTGTCTCATAAAGAAGAGAGTAGTGGGTTTAGTATAAAATAGGAGAAGTAGAGAATAGTTAAGGATTGGCCTGTGAGGATATACGGGTCTTCTACAGGTCGAGCTCCGATTCAGGTTAAGAGTAGAATATGGGATACTATAATTCAAAATAGAATTTGGTTAGGGGGGTAAAAGGAAAGTCCTTGAAATTTTGAGTTGGAAGTTAGGGGGAGAATTATTAAAATAGCTACAGATAGAATAAGGGCAATTACTCCCCCTAATTTGTTGGGGATGGAGCGTAGAATAGCATAGGCGAATAGAAAGTATCACTCAGGTTGGATATGGATGGGGGTAACTAAAGGATTAGCAGGAATGAAGTTATCAGGGTCCCCTAGTAGGTAGGGGTTTAGGAGGGTTAGGATAATTAAGGCAAAGAATAAAATTAGAAATCCTAGGATATCTTTATATGTAAAGTAAGGATGGAAAGGGACTTTGTCTATAGATGAGGGAATCCCAAGTGGATTATTAGCTCCTGAGTGATGAATGAAGAGAATATGGATTAAAGTAGCTGCTGAAATTAGAAATGGGAGAAGGAAATGAAAGGTAAAGAAACGAGTTAGGGTTGCGTTGTCTACTGCGAAACCCCCCCAAATTCATTGAACAAGGTCTTTTCCGATGTAAGGAATAGCTGAAAATAAGTTGGTAATTACGGTAGCTCCTCAAAATGATATTTGCCCTCAAGGTAGGACATATCCTAGGAAGGCGGTAGCTATAGTTATGAATAGGATAATTACTCCTACTATTCAAGCATGGTAGATATTAAAAGAATTGTAGTAAATACCCCGACCAATATGTAGATAGATACAAATAAAAAAGAATGACGCCCCATTGGCGTGAAGTGTACGAAATAGTCAACCATAATTTACGTCACGACAAATATGTGTTACGTTGGAGAAAGCTAGGTCAATATGTGATGAGAAGTGAATGGAGAGAAAGAGTCCTGTTATAATTTGGGCGATAAGACATAAACCTAGAAGGGACCCGAAATTTCAAAATATAGAAATGTTTCTTGGAATAGGTATGTCGACAAATGCTCTATTAGCAAGTTTAAAGAGGGGGTGTGATTTACGAAGGGGTTGAGTCATTTGTTGAAAATATAAGACCTTGGGTTTAGTTTTATGATAAATGTTAGGTATTAGGATGAGAGTGATTGTATTTTTAGTTATAGCAGGGTGTGGTCTTAGGGCATTTATTTCTAAGCAAAAGCATTTATTGAATGTTTTATTGGGGTTGGAGTTTATTATATTAAGAGTTTTTGGGTTAATGAGGATAAATATATCTAGGGTGGGGTTAGAGGTATATTTTATTATAATGTTTTTGATTTTGGCTGCGTGTGAGGGGGCCCTAGGGTTGTCTTTATTAGTTTCAATTGTTCGTTCACATGGAAGGGATTATTTTAGGAGGTTAGGTATTTTGAGATGTTAAAGTTTTTGTTGTTTAATCTTTTTATGGTAATTTTTGTAGGGAGGTGGGAGTTGGTCTCGATTAGTATACTTGTATTATGTTTTTTAGTGTTATTAAATTTAAATCATGATTTTAATTTTTTTTGTTTAGGCTATATGATAGCCGCAGATTATTTAAGTTATATTTTAGTAAGATTGAGTGTTTGAGTTGTTATATTGATAATCTTTGCAAGGCAAAGGGTAAAAAAATTTAGAAATTATTATTCGGGGTTTTTGTTTGTAAATTTGGTATTACTAATAGTGTTAATAATTACTTTTTGTTCAGTGAATTATTTAATGTTTTATATTAGGTTTGAAAGGTCATTAATTCCTATAATTATTTTAATTTTGGGTTGGGGCTATCAACCTGAACGTATCCAGGCGGGAGTGTATATATTATTTTATACTTTGTTTGCTTCGTTACCATTATTGGTTTCTTTGTTAAGTTTATTTAGGTCTGAAGGGAGGTTAAATATGAGTTTAATGTTAAGGACTAGGGACTACCCGGTTAAGATTTTATGGTATTTTTGTACTGTGTTTGCTTTTATAGTAAAGTTACCTTTGTATATGTTTCATTTATGGCTCCCAAAGGCTCATGTTGAGGCTCCTATTGCAGGATCGATAATTTTAGCTGGTGTTTTATTAAAGTTGGGGGGTTATGGTTTGATTCGAACTTTAGTAATATTTTTGAGTGAAAATAAGATGTTTATTTGGTTATGGGTAAGAGTGGGTGTATTGGGGGGTTTAATAGTTAGTTTAATGTGTTTGCGTCAAGTTGATATGAAGTCATTAATTGCTTATTCTTCGGTAGCTCATATAGGTCTTGTTTTGGGGGGTCTAATAGTAGGGAGCTGTTGGGGTCTAAGGGGAGCTTTAGTAGTTATGGTTGGTCATGGGCTTTGTTCTTCAGGTTTGTTTTGTTTAGCTAATATAGTTTATGAGCGGCTAGGAAGCCGTAGGTTAATAATTAGGAAGGGCCTATTAAATTTTATGCCTAATTTAGGAATATGATGATTTTTGTTAAGGGTAAGAAATATAGCAGCCCCCCCTTCTTTAAATTTATTAGGGGAAATTAGTTTGATTATTAGAGTGGTAAGGTGGAGAAAGGTGGGAATAATTAGAATTGCAGGGTTATCATTTTTTAGGGCTGCATATACCTTGTATATATATTCCTTAAGTCAGCATGGGGTGTTTTTAAATTCGTTATATTCATGTTGTTCCGGGAAAATAGGGGAGTATTTTGTTTTAATAATGCATAGAGTTCCTTTAAATGTAGTTATTTTAAAGGGGAGTCTTGTATTATCAAATTTATAGCTATTAAAAAGATAAAATGGCTGAGGGTAGGCGTTAGATTGTAAATCTAAAAACAAGTAAATACTTTTTTATTAGTATAAGATTTAAAAGGTTAAACTTTTTTTGACAACTTTGAAGGATGTTAGTTTTATTAACTTAAAATCTTAAATAAAAATGAAAATTGAAGGTAGAAATAAGCCGAAAAAGTTTAGGGTTGATATAAGTGGAACTCTGGGTAAAGTTCGTTTTTTATAAGATAAATTTCATTTATTTAAGGGAGTTAAAATTGAAATAGTTGATAGGGAAAGGCGGATGTAGAAGTATAATGTAATTAGAGAGGAGGTAAGTAAGATAAGAAGGGGAAAAAGTGTTAGTTGATTAATTATTTCTTGGACAATAATTCATTTAGGGATGAATCCTGAGAAAGGGGGTAACCCCCCTAGTGATAATAATCTTATAATTGAGATTATTTTAGGAAATAGGTGGGTGTTTGTATTTAAGAGGTGGGAGAAGTAATAGGATTGGAGAGATAAGAATAATAGGGCTACAGAAATAGAAATTAAAGAATAAAGGAAGAAGTAGATGGTTCAGGATGTTTCGTTAATTAATATAGCGAATAGTATTCATGATATGTGGTTGATAGAGGAGAAGGCTATGATTTTTCGAAGGGATAATTGATTAATTCCCCCTACAGCTCCGATTATTGCACAAATTAGTGCTGAAGAAAAAATAGTTATGTTAGAGAAAGAATTTTGAGTTAGGTAGGAGAGAAGAAATATAGGGGCAAGTTTTTGGATTGTTATTAATATAATAGCTTGGATTCAATTTAAGCCCTCTATGACTTGGGGAAATCAGAAATGAAAGGGAGCTGCCCCTAATTTAAGGAGAAGAGCTAGGGAAAATAATGGTAGTGTAAAATTTAGGGAGAGTGGGGAAAGTGTAGAAGATATGATGATAATTGCTCTACCAAGAGCTTGAATTAGAAAGTATTTTAAAGAGGCTTCTGAAGGAAGCCTATTTTTTATAGATGAAATAAGGGGAATAAATGATATAAGGTTTAGTTCAAGGCCAATTCAGGCGGTAAATCAGGAGGATGACGAGATAGAGAGAATAGAGCCTGAAATTAAGGTAAGGTAGAAAATTCTTCTTAGGGGAAAGGACATTGAAAAGAGAGAGGTTTAACTCTCATAAATGAGGTATGAGCCCATTAGCTTATTTAGCTTATCTTTTAAGTTTTGTAAAAAAATAGATAAATTGGGGGGAAAGTAGGGTGGTTAGAGGTGGCTAGGTTACTAATTTGGGTAAAGTTTAGATTTAAAAAAGGGTTTCTTAAAAAAATTAAAGAGTAATACATAAGTTTAGGAAAAGTAGTAGAATGGAAAAATATGGTAAGGGGGGAAAAAAGTTAAAGAGTATTATATATAAACATTTAAATCAACAAAGAAAGTGAATAGTGTATACTAGAAATTAGTAAGTGATATATACGGAGCTCTTATTATAAAATTAAAATACTTATAGAAGAATTAATCCCTTTAAAATCAGAGTCTCTCCCCAGGGTGAGTTAGACTCTGGCTTTTAAAGTGGATTAACTCTTCTTAGACATTTTGAGCATTTAACAAAATATATACTTCTCTCTATATTCTAGGAAATATAATAGAAAGCTGAATTGTATATTATTTCATAACAAGATATGATAAAAGGAGAGAAGGAAGTTTATATAGAGATAGGTTTAACTCTATATATTTTCTCATGAGAAAATATATTTATCTGTAAATGTATATATAGAAGGGGAAGGAAATTAGGGAAAACCAACTTAGGGTATTTTATTTTTATTAGGATTATTTCCAGGGTTGTAATTAGTAGTATTATTTTTATAAAAGTTTCGGAAGGGGGGGAAATAAAAAATTAGAGGTATATACCAAGGGTTAGGTCGAAACTAAGTGCAAATATTCGCTTTCTAATTATTTAGGGTATTTAATAGGGGGATAGAAAGCTGGTTAGTAAGTGTAAAAAGGTTGTAATTGGTTCTAAAAGAAGATTCGTCTTCCTAGTAGGAGCTTAAATCCTATACATCTGTCTGCCATTTTAGATTTAAAAATTAGGGTGTGAATTTAGTTTAAGATTTTTTTATATTTGTTTTATAGGTAAAGGTAAATATTAGTAGCATATTATGTTTGTTCTTAATATTTTTGTTGAGTTTAGGAGTGGTTTTTATGGGTAAATATGTGATAGGATTAAGATAATTGTAATTTAATATATGTTATATAGAGATTTAATTAGTGATGAGATTTTCAAAGTAAAGCTAAAGGTTAGCATTTCACTTACATTGAAAAGGTTGTCGTATCAAGCGATTTATTTTGATTTAGGAGATCTTGTCAATAGGAAGTAAATAGGAAAAATATTTTGGTGTTAAAGTAGGAAGAGAATTTTTTTATAGGCTATAGGGTAAAGTACCGTGAGGGAAAGTTTGAAATATTTTTGAAAAGTTTTTAAGGTAAAAGTAAAGATGAAGTTTTGTACCTTGTGTATCAGGGATGTTTTATATAGTGTATTTAATGATACGGTTCCCGAAAAAGAGATAGTTAGATTAATAATAGAGTTTTTGTTGTAAAAAGATTTAAAATATTTTTCTAGTAGTGAAATATTAATCGGGCTCTTTGATATCTGGTTCTTTCAGAAATAAATTTAATTTAATATCTATATATAAAAAATATAGTGGATTGGGGTAGAAGGGTAGAGCTTTTTATTTAATTATTTTATTTATGGGGATAAAACAAATAGGTGTTTAACTAGGCTTAGAAATAGCCATGTTGTTAAAATGTTATTATTAAAGTTTGTTTTATATAATTTTTTTTATTCTTTAGACAGGTATGGGGGAGTTGTAAGAAGTTAAACTTGAGAAGTTAAAATGGGTGTATTAGTATATAGTTATATATGGTTTTAAATTTTTAAAAGATGGGAAAATTATATAAGGGGGGTTTTTATAAGAAGGAATTCGGCAAAGAGTACTTCCGCCTGTTTATCAAAAACATGTCTATATGGGAGATATATAAAGTCTAGCCTGCCCATTGGTTTTTTCTGAAAGGCCGCGGTATTATGACCGTGCAAAGGTAGCATAATCATTAGTCTTTTAATTGGGGGCTTGTATGAATGGTTGGACGAGAAGTAAGCTGTCTCTAATTAATGAATTGAATTTAACTTTTAAGTGAAAAGGCTTAAATGATCTAAAGGGACGATAAGACCCTATAAAGCTTTACATTGAATTTATTAAAAAGTAATTTAAATAATAAAAGTTTATTAGTAGGGAGATGTTTTGTTGGGGTGACAAGAATATAATAAATATAACTGTTCTTTTTTATTTCAAAAATATTTGAATGGGAGATCCTTAATAAAGATGTTAGAGTAAGTTACTTTAGGGATAACAGCGTAATTTTTTTTGAGAGTTCCTATCGACAGAAAAGTTTGCGACCTCGATGTTGAATTAAAGATTCTTTATAATGTAGAAGTTATACGAGAAGGTCTGTTCGACCTTTAAATCTTTACATGATTTGAGTTCAGACCGGCGTGAGCCAGGTTGGTTTCTATCTTTTAGGGAAAAGGAGATTATTTTAGTACGAAAGGATTGAATAATCAAAATAATTTTATAATATGAAATTCATTAGAGTTAACTTTAAAGTTAATTATATAAATTCTGTTATGTTCAGAGAAAAAAGAAAGTTTTGTCTTTAATTTCCAAAATTAATATTTTAATTAAACTACTCTCTGATATTTAATGGAGTTTTAAGAAAAATCTTTTCATTATTGGTTTACAAGACCAGCATTTTTTTTAAATTATTAAAACCCTCTTGGGGTTTGGTGGTAGGGGAGTGTATTGTGCAAATGGTATAATTAAATGGTTTGATAGGAATAACTTCAATTTTATCATTAACAATGATAAGCCTCTCTTTGGCTTCTAATCAATATTAAATTAATTATTAGGATTATATCCTGAGAGTAGATGTTCTACTATTTTAGGTTTAAAAGACCTAAACTTATAAAGTTTTCTTAGGAGATGGAATAGGTAGATTTAAGTAGTTTAATAAAAATGTTGGTTTGTGGAATCAAAGATATAATAGAATTTATTTTAAATCATGATTTGAGGTGTTTCTAGTCATTTAATTAGTTTAGTTTTTTTATTATCGAGATCAATAATTTGTTTAGGGTTGAGATTAACAAGTTTAAATTTAGGGTTAAGTTATATGATTGAATGGGAGATTATTACTTTAAATTCCTCTTCGGTAGTAATAACTTTAATTTTTGATTGAATTAGGGGTCTTTTTTTAGGTCTTGTTCTTTATATTTCTTCTATAGTTATATATTATAGGGGGGATTATATAGATGGGGATAAGGAATATGGGCGATTTATATATTTAGTGTTTTTATTTGTTTTTTCTATAGGGGCTTTAATTGTTAGGCCTAATTTAATTAGAATTCTTCTAGGGTGGGACGGATTAGGTCTTATTTCTTATATTTTAGTAGTTTATTATCAGAATGAAAAGTCTGCCAGAGCGGGAATGTTAACGATTTTATCTAATCGAGTTGGTGATGTAGGAATTTTATTAAGGATTTCTGTGATATTTGCTTTGGGGGGTTGAAATTTTGTTTATTATGGAGATTATTTAGGGGACGATTGAGATTTGTTAAAAATTTTAATTTGTATAGCGGCTATAACAAAAAGTGCACAAATTCCCTTTTCAGCATGACTTCCAGCAGCAATGGCTGCTCCAACTCCAGTTTCGGCCCTGGTTCATTCTTCTACGTTGGTAACAGCTGGGGTGTATATTTTGATTCGGTTTAGAGGGGCCCTAGAGGGGTCTGGGGTACAATCTTTTCTTTTAATTATTTCTTGTTTGACTATATTTATAGCAGGGTTAGGGGCTAACTACGAGTTTGATTTAAAGAAAATTATTGCTTTATCTACTTTAAGGCAATTAGGAGTTATAATGAGAATTTTATCTTTGGGATTTTCAGATTTAGCTTTTTTCCACCTATTAACTCATGCTTTATTTAAGGCTTTGTTATTTATGTGTGCAGGATTGATTATTCACAGGGTTAGAGGGTATCAGGATATTCGAAATATAGGGGGTTTAGTTAGGAGAATACCACTTACTGCAGTAAGTATAAATTTAGCTAATTTAGCTTTATGTGGTATACCTTTTTTGTCGGGATTTTATTCAAAGGATTTAATTTTAGAGGTTGCTTTTATAAGAGAAATTAATTTTTTAAGGTTTTTATTATATAGGGTATCTACTGGGTTAACGGTGTGTTACACTTTTCGGTTAATTTATTATACAATAAGAGGGGAGTCAAATTTAGGGGCTTCGGTATTTATTAGGGAGAATTATTATTGTATAATAAGAGCTGTAGTTATGCTAAGAATGGGAGCTATTAGAGGAGGAGCTTTATTATCTTGAGTAGTATTTCCTGAATTTTATATAATTTGTTTAAGGTTGGGTTTTAAGATCTTAGCTTTAGTAGTAAGGGGGATTGGTGCTGTTCTAGGTTATATTTTGAATATTGTAAGGGTAAGGTATAACCTCAAGATGTTAATATCTTATTCTTTTGTAGTATTTATGGGCTCTATATGATTTATACCTATACTGTCTACTTTAAGATTATCTCGTCTTACATTTAATGTTAGGGGTTCATTGGGGCAATTAGGGGATAAAGGTTGGTCTGAGTATTATGGCGGCGAGGGATTTTTTCAAGGTATTATAAGAGGATCTAGATTTTTACAAGTTAGTCAAGAGAATATAATTATAATTTATATAAAAGGTTTTTTTTTATGGGTTGTTATTGTGTTTTTTTTATTGATTTAAATTTACTTATATATTTTATATAGAATTTTGCGTTGAAGGTGCAAGGGTGATTGGATGATCTGTAAGTAATTTTTTAGAAGGAATCTTCAGCTTTACAATGAAAATGTAATATGTTTTTTACACTATAAAAAGGAGAAGTGGACGGAATTTAACCGCCCTAGAATGAAGTTAGAAGCTTTATCTTTTCTTAAGTCTCGTTTTATTATTAATAGGGTGAAAAAGGTTAAAAAACACTTTATGAGTGCAAGTCATATGTCATAATTGACTACAATTCCAATAAGATCACTCAAGGGCCCCCTCTTTCCACTCATAATATAAGCCAAATAGGAGAATTAAGAGAAATAAAAGTCCAAGGAATCTTCATGATATAATATTAGTAAAAGGATTAGTAGATGCTAGTGGGAGCAGGAGAGTAATTTCCACATCGAAAATTAAAAAAATTACAGCAATTAAGAAGAATCGTAAAGAGAATGGAAGCCGTGCTGAGGTTTTAGGGTCAAATCCACATTCGAAGGGGGATATTTTTTCCCGATCTAAAGAAGTTTTTTTGGATAGAATAGAGGAAAAGATTATAATAAGTGAAGTAATTAAAAATGTTATTAAAATGATTGCAAATAAAACCCAGATTAATTTTTCTAATAGATTAGACTTTTTAGTTGGAAGCTAAATGTACAAGGTATACTAAAAAATTATCTCCCCCATCAATAGATAAAAATGTAAAGGAAGAGTCAAACTACATCAACGAAATGTCAATATCAAGCGGCTGCTTCAAATCCAAAATGGTGATCTGTTGAAAAATGACATTTCGAGAGGCGGAAGAAGCATACAGAAAGGAAGGAGGTACCAATAATTACATGAAGACCATGGAAGCCTGTTGCCACAAAAAAGGTGGACCCGTAAATTGAATCGGCAATAGAAAAGGATGCTTCTAGATATTCATATGCTTGTAGTCTAGTAAAATAAAATCCCAAGATAATAGTTAGACTTAATCTTTGGATAGCTTCTGAGAGATTTGAGTTTAGAATAGCATGGTGAGCTCATGTAACTGTAGCTCCAGATGAAAGAAGGATAGTTGTATTAAGTAATGGAATTTGAAAGGGATTAAATGGTTGGATTCCTACCGGGGGTCAGTATATTCCAATTTCAATTGAGGGGGCTAATCTCCTGTGGAAAAATGCTCAAAAGAAGGAGAAGAAAAAAAGAATTTCTGAAACAATAAATAGGATTATTCCTCAACGAAGACCTTTTATTACAATTTGGGTATGAAGGCCCTGGTAGGTGCCTTCTCGGGTGATATCCCGTCATCATTGAATTATAGTTAGAAGGATGGGGAGGAATCTGAATAAAAGGAGATCAGGGTTGAATTGGTGGAATCATTTAATTAGGCCGGATGTTAAGAGTATAGCTCTAATAGATCCTGTTAATGGTCAAGGTCTTATATCTACTAAATGATAGGTATGGTGTCTATGAGATGACATTAGTTTACCTCTCTAGCGTAGAGGGTTCTCAGGATAGCAAAGACATAAGATTGAATGACTGCAACAGCAGATTCTAATAGGAGGAGTAGAATTTGAGAGATAATGAGCAGGGGGATTAACTTAGGGGATATTATAGGTCCTATATTTCCTAATAGAGTTAAAAGCAGATGTCCGGCAATTATATTAGCTGCTAGACGAATAGCCAGGGTTCCTGGCCGGATAATATTTCTGATAGTTTCAATTAAGACTATAAAAGGTATTAAAATTCTAGGAGTCCCTTGGGGGACTAAATGTGCAAATATATGTTGTCTATAGTTGATTCATCCAAATAGAATAAAAGAGAGTCACAATGGTAGTGCTAAGGATAGGGTTATAGTTAGGTGACTAGAACTAGTAAATACATAAGGGAGTAATCCCAGGAAGTTGTTAAATAGAATAAAGCTAAATAAGGATACGAATATCAGGGAAATTCCAATATTTGAAGGTCCTAGAATAGTCTTAAATTCTAAATGTAATATATGAATAATTTTTGATCAGGTTAAAGTTCATCGGGAGGGTGAAATCCAATATAAAATAGGTACAAAAAATAGGCCTAGAATTGTTGAAGTTCAGTTTAAATTTAAAGTAAAAATCCTTGAGGAGGGTTCAAAAATGGAAAATAATCTAGTTATCATTTTCAGGTTTTTTCTAGGTTAATTAAATTTTCTCTTAAGGTGAGAACTTTAAGGGGTGGTTTAATAAAATAGTTTGTAATGATAAATAGTAAAAATCCTAAAAGAAAAAAGATGAATAAATTCAATCAAAAAAGGGGTCTTATTTGAGGCATATAAAAATATCGTGGGATTATTTTAGTTTGACAAACTAATGTTATATTGTTAACTAATTTTTAGTACCATTATAAAGATTATTATAGGTATAGTTCTGAGTTTGAGGAAATTCAGTTTAAGAAAGAATTAGTTGAAATTCTTTCAATTAAGATAGGTATAAATCTATGATTTGCTCCACAAATCTCGGAACATTGACCATAGAATAAACCAGGGCGGTTAATTAGGAATCTAATTTGATTTAAACGGCCGGGGATTGCATCTGCTTTTACCCCTAGTGCAGGTACTGTTCATGAGTGAATTACATCTGCAGCTCTAATAATTATTCGGATTTGTGTATTTAGGGGAATTGGAGTTCGATTATCTACGTCCAAGAGCCGAAAATTTGATGGAGAAAGTTCGTTTCTTGAGATTATATAAGAGTCAAATTCGACTCTCAAAAAATCTGAGTATTCATATGATCAATATCATTGGTGTCCGATGGTCTTGATTGTAACTCTAGAATTGTTAGTTTCGTCTAATAAATAGAGTAGACGTAGTGAAGGTATAGCGATAAAAATTAAAATAATTGAGGGGAGAATAGTTCAAATAATTTCAATGGCTTGGTTTTCAAGGAGGAAACGGTTAATAAGGGAATTCAGCGCTGAATTAATTAAAATATAACCTACTAGGGTAGTAATAAGGATTAGGATAAATATAGTATGATCGTGAAAATAGGTTAATTGTTCTATAAGAGGTGAAGCTCTGTCTTGGAGACCTAAATATCCTCATGATGCCATTTTTAAAAGGGATCCCCCCTTTTAGGTAAAAAATTCCTATTGTTTTTAAAAATTAGAAATTAAAGGTACTTCTATATAGCTATGATCTGCAGGGGGGTAGGAATGATGCCATTCAATTGATGTAGTCAGGGACCTGGAAAACGAAATAGGGCGTTTTAATATTAAAGCTTCTCAAATGATAATTATGAATCAGAAAACTGCAATAAAGGAGATTAGGGACCCAATAGATGAGAGGATGTTTCAGGGTGTAAAGGCATCTGGATAATCGGAATATCGACGAGGTATTCCGTTTAATCCTAAGAAGTGTTGGGGAAAGAATGTTATATTAACTCCTAGAAATATAGCGAAGAAATGTGGTTTTAGTCAATTAGGGTTTAAAGAGAGTCCTGTAAAGAGGGGAAACCAATGGACAATTCCAGCAAAAATTCCAAATACGGCTCCTATTGAGAGTACATAATGAAAATGAGCAACTACATAGTATGTATCATGAAGAATAATATCGATTGAAGAATTGGCTAGAATTACACCTGTTAAACCTCCTACTGTAAAGAGGAAAATAAATCCTAAGACCCATAAGAGTGAGGGAGTATAGGAGAATTGAGAACCCTGAAGGGTTCTTAATCATCTAAAAATTTTAATTCCGGTAGGAATAGCAATAATTATCGTAGCTGATGTAAAATAAGCTCGTGTATCGACATCTATACCCACTGTAAATATATGATGGGCTCAAACTAGGAATCCTAGAATTCCAATCGTTGTTATAGCATAAATTATACCTAATGTTCCAAAGGCTTCTTTTTTTCCTGATTCTTGAGTTACAATATGGGAAACTATACCGAAAGCTGGTAAAATTAAGATGTATACTTCAGGGTGCCCAAAGAATCAAAATAAATGTTGATATAAGATGGGGTCACCACCTCCTGCCGGATCGAAAAAGGTTGTATTTAAGTTTCGATCTGTAAGGAGTATAGTGATAGCCCCGGCTAAAACTGGGAGTGATAAAAGAAGTAAAACTGCAGTAATAAAGACTGATCAAACAAATAGGGGTATCCGATCTATAGTTATACCTACTGTTCGTATATTAATTGCTGTGGTTATAAAGTTTACTGCCCCTAAGATTGAGGAAACACCCGCTAAATGGAGAGAAAAAATCCCCAGGTCTACGGAGGCGCCCGCATGGGCGATTGTAGCTGCTAAAGGGGGGTAAACAGTTCACCCTGTTCCTACCCCCCTTTCTACCATACCTCTAGTTAGAAGGAGAGTTAGGGAGAAAGGTAGAAGTCAAAATCTTATATTGTTTATACGTGGGAAGGCCATGTCAGGGGCCCCTAACATTAAGGGTACGAGTCAATTTCCAAAGCCACCAATTATAATAGGTATTACTATAAAAAAAATCATTACGAAAGCATGGGCAGTTACAATTACGTTATAAATTTGATCATCTCCAATCAGTCTACCTGGCTGACCAAGTTCTGTTCGAATAATTAATCTTAAAGATGTTCCTACTATTCCTGCTCAGGCCCCAAAGATAAAATATAAGGTTCCAATATCTTTATGGTTAGTTGAAAAAAATCATCGTTGCGT